GGGGTTTACATATACTCATATGTTTTGTTATAATTGAAATTGAGAAATCTTTTTTAATTGAAAAATCAATACTGATTAGTTCTGCTTCAATTTGTATGTTGTCATTAGGAAAACACAATTTGAAATTCAAATCCCAGAATCGTTCATGAATTCGAAGTAAGGAGTCAATGGTTCAAATTTATCGTCTGAAAAATACACATTTTTTTTCTCAATAGAAAAACGAGAGAATGTTTTTAGCATTGTGTATTTTCAGATACTATACAATCAATCAAAGGGATGGATCAAATCCAACCAAAAGGGGTATTTCTTTGATTTTAGGAAATCAAAGGATTAAGGAAAACAGAAGTCAAAATGCAAGTACAATAAAAATTCAGTAATCCGGGAAAAATTGCATCTATTTTGTATCATTTTGGCGGCATGGCCGAGTGGTAAGGCGGGGGACTGCAAATCCTTTTTCCCCAGTTCAAATCCGGGTGTCGCCTGAATCACCAAAAAACTCGAAATCATAATCGATTTATTGGATTGGTTTCTCAATAGTGTTCGGTAGAACCCCTTTTTGACTCTGCGACATTAATTCCACTATTATTAGTGAGGAATAATGGAATAATTCCTTCGTATTTATAGAGATTAGGGGACATAATGCACATGGATATAGTAAGTCTCGCTTGGGCTGCTTTAATGGTAGTCTTTACATTTTCCCTTTCACTCGTAGTGTGGGGAAGAAGTGGGCTTTAGAAGTACTACTAATTGAGTTCAGGAATCAAACCCGCTTGTTTTATAGATCGTTCTGCAACGCATTTTGAACTATTTAAAATCAAAACTCTGAATTTGGAATCCCATTGGATTCCAATGGAGTAATCTATGATAGGAATCATACTCTTTCAATCCAAGAGATATTTCATTGATTCCCGGAAAAGAAAGGGATTCAGATGATTGGAAATTTATTCCAACCTAAAATTCTTCCGAAATTTTCTATTTCAATCAATGGGAATGGGCTCTTACTATCTTTATAGACGGATACTAAGGAAGACCAGGCCTTTTTCTTTTTTTTTTTGATTTATTTCCCTCTTGACTCTTCAAAAAAGAAGTCGTTTTGTTAAGCGTATACGCACTTTCTATAAGAAATGATATAGAGGTAGTGGTTGTTTAAGGAGAGACTGGGCAATAATAAGACCTTGCCTCGGGCGAGTTACATACCGGGCATTTACCCTTTGGTTTCTATTCTAATTTGAGAAAGGCGGTTTATGCTTTATCGACTTATTTCATATGGCGTTAAAAATAGGCGAGGTTTCCCCTTACTTATTAGTAAAAGGAAAGGAATTAGAATCCTAAAATAAGAATTATTTCAGATTGAGTGGAACAAATAGATGTAGCAAATTGGGTCTTATGTCAATTCCATACAATATAATATATGGAATATATTGATATGGAATATATGGAAATGGAATTAATATACACATATAGGAAGAGAATATTGTAGATTGATATATAGAAACTTAAGCGTTTATCTTTATTCTAGATTACAACTTTATAGACTAAGAGATAGATAGTATGGTAGAAAATTTTATTTTTCTACCATACTATCTATCTCTTAGATAATTTCCGATTATAATTATAGTGCGCTCATTTCATTTAAGTTAAGACGTGAAATTGAATCCCTTTCATTTGACTTCGTAAATTTTTGATAAAAATTTGGAAGGAAAGTTTGATTCAAATTCATTTGAAAATTCAATTGAATTAATCATTTTGACTGACTGTTTTTACGTAAATGATAAGTAGAAAAGCGGTAGGAACTAGAATGAATAGTGCAGTAGCAATAAATGCAAGAATATTGACTTCCATAATCTCATCGGTTTTTTACTTCGCAATAACTCGGGATTTAATCCCCTAGAGATGATAAATCTTTCGTCTATCGTCTGTAAATTCAATGAATGAATTACCTCTCGATGATCTTGAACCGGATCACTATCATGAATAACAATATCTGATCTATCAAATCAACCCGTCGTCAAGACTTGAATAGTATAACATAGGAAGTTCTTTTATCCATACCGAATCGAAATTTGGATTCCTAACTCAATTACTCCAAAATGATATTTATCATCCGTTTCCTTGTTTTTTCTATAACCCACCTTGCGTCTTCCTTGGACAATTTTCTGATGAAGGATCATTAGATTGCCTTTCCACTTCAATTAAATAGTTCCAAACCTAACAAACAATAAAAGCGAGATGGAAAAATAGGAAAGAAAAAAGAAATCAAGACTCCTTTTTGCTTTGGGAATGAAAGTATATCCCTCGACATTCTTTACTAGTTCATAGAAAGGGAAAAATTGATTTTTGTATTTATTGGATCCGTCGGGACTGGCGGGGCTCGAACCCGCAGCTTCCGCCTTGACAGGGCGGTGCTCTAACCGATTGAACTACAATCCCAGGGAAATAAGGGATCTGGCAGAAATTTGGATTCTTTTTTATCTTTTATCTTCGTATGGGGTCTTTCTAA